CCAGATATTCCTTGAATATCTATACATTTTTTTAGAGATTAGACGAAATAAAATAATTGAAGTTTAACCAGCCAGAATAATGGAGGTTTCATTCATATCTTATTATGGATGGTATAAATAACAAAATTTATAAATACAATAATATAGCTATTCATTGAGAATCTCAATTTTGAATGATACTTATTTCGTATGAGCCAATAGGATGAAAAAGGTCTGCATCATTAACTATGTAAGATACACAGTAAGATACACATCAACATCAATTATATATCCGGCTCCGCAAAATAAAAAGTACGATCAAAGAAATGAAGAAAATAGAAATACCAAAAAAATACAAAAAAACGGACCGGATTTTTTTGTAATATATCTGAGATGAATTTTTACTATTCCCAACCTCTGAATTCACCTAGATTCCACTTTTTGGTCTTTCAACCAACAAATTTAACCATTTGAATATTAGAGAATCTCTGCGGACACCTAGATAAATTATGTATGATAATCAAGACCACTAAAAAATATATATCTATTTAATAAATATATATCTATTCCCAAAATTCATTAAAATGAATATGGGAATAGATACTCATACAAAGGAATCGCCGGGAACCAGATTTGAACTGGTGACACGAGGATTTTCAGTCCTCTGCTCTACCGGCTGAGCTATCCCGACCATTCTTGACGCACTATCCTCATTTTAAGAAATTAGTTGAGTCTATGTCAACTAAATAAAAAAAAAAAGAGGATATAGGATAAAAAATTAGAGAATAATAGGGGCTTTTGGGGATAGAGGGACTTGAACCCTCACGATTTCTAAAGTCGACGGATTTTCCTCTTACTAAAAATTTCATTGGTGTCGGTATTGACATGTAGAATGGGACTCTATCTTTATTCTCGTCTGATTAATCATTTCTTCAAAAGATCCATCAGACTATGTTGGAGTGACTGATTTGATCAATGAATATTACATTTTTTCTTCAAGTTGGAATTGGAATTCATTTCATTCCCATCTTTTGTGATCGAAATCGAATCGAAATATTTCCAAATATAAGTTTGTAATTTTCATTAATCAACTGAAATAGTATTTCAGTACATATATATAAACATATATATGTTTATCCTTGATCCTTTCTGGAATTTTGATAGAAGGATTCATTTCCTACTGCGAAAGGAAATGTTAATGTTGTCAACTCCATTTGTTAGAACAGCTTCCATTGAGTCTCTGCACCTATCCTTTTTTGTTTAATTTTAACTTTCTGAACTTTTACTTTTATTTTTTTGTTTTCGGAAAGCAGGATTTGGCTCAGGATTGCCCATTGTGAATTCCAGGGTTTCTCTGAATTTGAAAGTTTTCACTTGGTAAGTTTCCATACCAAGGCTCAATCCAATTAAGTCCGTAGCGTCTACCAATTTCGCCATATCCCCCCTTTTTTTCTTTGAGATTGGGATCTCATTAGGATGTTTTTTCATTTGTATTATGAGAATGTAATACCTATTCCCATTTAAAAAAAAAGTTTCCTTCTATCATTGTTTAATTGATTTTCTTTCGTCTATATTGGATAGCCGTATTTGGTCGAATCAGAAATGATTCTATTATCTCTGTATTCGCAATTCAATATAGAGAGATATATACCACATATCTATCTCTTTTTTATCTCCCCCCTTCTATCATTTTTTGATAGAATTTGTAATACTCGAACGTTCGATTCTTTTTCTTTTTTCCTTAGAGCGGACAGATACCGACCCTATCATAATAATTCTAATATAATAAAAAAAACTAAAAGCAAAAATCCATTTATTAATATTAATTTCGAATTCGATAGAAATATCGAATTTCTAATTACTTAATTTATATATTTTAATTTAATTTCTTTTGATAATCCATCCAATTTTTTAGAATTCTAATGTAGAATTCTATTCTATACATTATTCTATATTCTATACATTATTCTATATTCTATACATTATATTAATTATCTTATTTTTTTTTTTTTATTAATTAAATTATTATATAAATCTATTATTTAATATAAATTACTTTGTCATGTAATCTCATTATTCATTATAATAAGAATATTAGATTATAGTATTCTTTTCAATTTGAAATCTAATCTACTACTATTAGTCATTATTTCAAAGATTGAAATAAAGATTTGTATTTGAAATATATATTTCAAATAGAAATAGAAGGTATTCTAGTTCTAGAATTCTTAATTATATTAATTATTATATTAATATATAATAATATATATTATTAAAAAAATTGATTATTAAATAAAAGATCATAGAATAGAAGAGATATAATAAATAAGAATTATGTGTTAGATGTAAATATTTTATTTATTATTTAATATATATTATCTATTTATCTATATCTATTATATTGAATTTTTAGAGATGAAAACTATGTTATGAAGAGCTAATAAATAAACAATTAAATTAATAAGTAATATCCGAGTAGTTTATGAAAGAATTCATATGCATGCACAATTTGTGTTATGTG